TCATTCTTAACGTCTCTAATTCAAAACCGAACGTGAAACTTTGGTTTCATTCGGCTCCTTTATGGAAGATGGATAAATTTCCAAATGTAAGATATGAACAAAATTAAAAAAATTCTACCCATAACATCTATGTCAGCTTTTCTGTCTGAATGCATTCAAAAGGACCCGCTTTCTAGATGATCCTTATAGAAAAGAGGGGATTTTAACACTCTTTCTAGTTACTTCGTTCTCTATTTCTATTTTAATAGAATCCTTAGGAAAAGCATTTTGTTTCCATCGAGCTAAAAGATTTGTCGATGTCTTTAGTAAACCAAAGTCATTGTTTAATAGCTATTTTGCTTCAATTTATACAAAATACAAAAAAAAAAAATAAAAATTGAAGATTTAGTTACGATTAGAAATAAATTTTCTATCTTTATCCATGGATTCCTTACTCATACTCATTCAATTGGAAGTATTGATCCAATTAAAAAAAATTATGTTTCGTTATTTCATAATCCAATTTTTCAATTTCTAATTGACTCTTGGATACAAATCACGAGAGTTTATATTCTTCCTCGAATTTTTCATTGAGAGGTAAAGGAGTAAATCCTTTTTACGAGATAAAGTTTTTGATCGTAATGGGATATTAATCAACTCAAGGGACCCCTTAACTATTAAGGGGTTAATCGAACGAATCACACTTTTACCACTAAACTATACCCGCTACAATCCGATTATTGTGTATAAATCGACTTTTTGTCGAACAAGAAATTTTTTCGTAATCAAAAGATAGGATCAAAAAAGAATCATGAAAATAAGAGCGTTAACGAGAGTACGTAATGAGATTAGGAAACGAGGACTCATTTCAATAACTAAATACCAAATCTTTTGCTTGGAGGTTTTTGTCGAATATGGCTTGACAAAACTATTTAAGCCGTAACATAAAAATGCATTGTTCAAGAATTCATAGTTCCCTTGTTTTCGTATCTTATTTAAATGGACTTTACAAAAATTTATATTTATTTTTTATTAAATAAAAATAGAGTAAATATAAAGCTAAAAAAAAATGAAGATAGAAAATGACGTTTGGATTATGACTCGAACTAAAATAGCCCCTCTTATGATATGATAGTTTCAATATCAATAATAAGCTTTTGTGTTTTCAAATTAAAAAAAAATTATTTTAATTTGATTGGTTGGAACAAAAGAGGCCCGGCCCAGCCTGGTACTGACCAGGCCAAGCCGGGGAAAGAAAAGGTTTTTTTGGAAAAAATCAAAGAGGGCTTTTTTTTTTATTTTTTAGTTTTCTTTTTTCTTATATTAAAAACTTATATTAAAAAAATATAAATAAACTAAATAAAAGTCTTTTTTCAAGCCTTATTTTGACTTATGTAACATAGTAATTATCCTTTGTCAATTGGGAGAGATGGCTGAGTGGACTAAAGCGTCGGATTGCTAATCCGTTGTACGAGTTTTTCGTACCGAGGGTTCGAATCCCTCTCTTTCCGTTTTCATCGATAATTTTTTATTTCCTTTCGAATGTTTCGCGAGTTCTTTTTTTTTTTAGTTATTTTAATAGTTAAAAATATAGTTAAAAATGTGAAATATCTAAAATCTTACTAAAGAACATTTAAAAATAAAAATCGAGCAAGAAAAACAAAAAAACCTTATTTCTTTTTTATTTTATTCTTCACGTCCAGGATTACGCCCCGGATCATTAGATAGGAATCCGAAGATGAATAAAGAGACAAAGAATATCACTATCGTGTAAACAAATAGTTTTAGAGTAAGCATTACAGAATCTCCAAGATTATTTTTTTAGAAAAAAGAGAGTAGATTCCCCATTTGTATATTGTATATTTGTATTTTAGATTGCATACCCTACTATAATTTTTATAATTTTATATTTTTATTTTGCCACCAAACCAAGAAATAAACTAAAGTTCTTTTCAGATTAGAAAAATAAAAGAATTTTCAAAAACTCCATTTTTAATAAATTTTAAAAAAAGTGGAGTTTTTAATCACCAAAAATTTTCTTTTATACCCACAATTAGACATTGTGGACAACTCCAAGAGGTCTTCCAATGGAAAAAGGTCAGAATAAGGAAGTGAAATGTGGTGTTCCCAACTTATCACAGCTATACCAGAATTTAAATATTTGAATCGAGCGTTGCTACTGTAAGACTTATCTGATCTTATCGATTGTTAGAATTTTTTTTGAATAAATCATAAATTTGTCCAGGGCAGTATTCTTTAAAATCGTATTAAATTAAAAAAATCATCGAAAACTTACAGCAGCTTGCCAAACAAAAGCTAATAGAAAAAATAGCACAGGTATTACTGGCATAACATCTACGATTGGATTTAAAAAAGCGTAGGCCTCGGGCAATTTGGCGACGAAAAAACTACTTGAATAAAGGGCAGAATTAAGACAGATCCAGATCAAACTTAATATATTAAGCATAACAAACATTTTGTTCTTGAGGGTTATTATATTTATTTTGATTGAGTTATTAATAAGTTGAGTTATTTAGAAATAAGTTGAGTTATTTAGAGAAGGGTAAATGAATAAAAATAACTTCGATATAACAAAAACCCTTCTTTGATTTGAACTTGACCAATCAAAAATCCTTCAACTTCAATTCTCAAATCAAAAGTGAATAGGATAAATCATACTTTCATACAATATCTTAATTGAATTAGATGTAATGATCAATAAATTCATCAGTTTAATTCTATATCTACACGTATAAAAATTCTATCAATAAGCTAATATATTTGATAGATATTTAGACTGAAGTTGACGAACAACCAGTGCCAATATTAGTGTTTATAAGTATTAAATATAAATTTAAAATGTTAAAATGGGGCGTGGCCAAGTGGTAAGGCAACGGGTTTTGGTCCCGGTATTCGGAGGTTCGAATCCTTCCGTCCCAGAGCGTATCTGTCCACACACCCAATACAGTAGGATATTATCGCAGCTTTAACCCATATATATCATATAATATATATGACATATATATATTATGATAGGTGGTTTATATTTTATCAGAATAAATCAGAATAAAATAAAGGTTACTTTTTTGAACAACCTTCTATTTATATTTAAGAGTATAATATTGAAAAAGTTTTGTTCGTAATGAGCTTTCTCTGAATCATATCTTTTTCACAAATTTAATCGAGTTCAAATAAGACATAGATGGAATAGAATCTATTTGTGATCTATCTCTGAAATTGATGATTTCTTATGAGTTGTTAGTACTCGAAGAAGTGTGAAATTGTTGAATTTATCTTATCACTATCAAGTTATTTGAAGATGGAGATTCAAAAAGAACTTATTTATTTGAATTTTAGTCATGTTATTTTTATTTATAATTATTAAATATATTTTTTATTTATATATTTATATTTTATATTATTTAGTTTTTTTTTTATTTTAATTTTAAAATATTATCAATTTTTATTTTGTATAAATTTTTATATTTATAACGATATGTATCCGGGGTTAATTTTTATTTTTTCTGCGACGTTGTCAGAAATTCTATTTAATATAAATATAGAAGATAGAATAGAAGTATAGAAGGAAAAAATAAAATATAGATTACTAGGTACCGACCGAACCAATGACTATTCATGATTCCATAATGGAATTAATTACATACTGGTTCCAAACTAAAGGAATGTTATGGTAAAACTTCGTTTAAAACGATGTGGTAGAAAGCAACGTGCGACTTGAAGGACACGATCCGCTGTGGATTCTTACACCCACCATTTTTATATTATATAGGAATTATATAGGAATGAAAGTGCTTTTGGCTCGACATCGTTTGTTCTGTTCCACCATAACTCTCATTTTTTTTTTTGGGGGGGGGTAAACTGTATCGTACAGTACAGGATGGAGCTCGAGCAGAACGTATTGATTCGTTTATCGGAGGGTAAGAATCTAGGGTTAGTATCAATTAATAAATTGGGATCACTTTGTTAAGTATATTTTCGATATAGAAATCGAAAGGATCCAATTCTAAGAAAGTTTCAAATTCAAAAGTAAAATTTTTTGGAATTTGCAAAACATTTTCGATCAAATCAAAAGTGTTTTACACAGGAATCAACCATTCATATGATTCGTTGATCGAAAGAAATCACAACAAATGGTATGTTGCTGCCATTTTGATTGAAACTGAAACGATTAAAGATCACCGAAGTAATGTCTAAACCCAATGATTCAAGGCAAAGAAAGATAAAGGATCCTAGAACAAGGAAATACCGTTTTCAATTGTCTCAACAACGAGAACAGAACTATGAACAATCAAAATAGATTCGAAAGGAGACAGACAAAAAGAAAGGGGATTAGAGACCGCTCAATAAACGAAATGCGTATAAAAGGTTTCCTTTGGGAATTATCCGACTTGAGTTATGAGAGTGCAAATTACAAATACGAATAAATTTTGTGGTTGGGGAAAGAATAAGAAACAAGTATTTAAATCATATGATGATAAAGAAAAAAAATTCTTGGTCTAATTGATTTGATGATTTTAGGAATATATTTGACATTAGAATTTTATACATCAGCATAACTTGAATTTTCTTGAGCCGTACGAGGAGAAAACCTCTTATACGTTTCTCGGGGGGGTTATCTACATCTATCCCACTGAGCCATTTATCGAATCGTTGCAATTGATGTTCGATCCCGAAGAGAAGGAAGAGCTCTTCGGAAAGTGGGTTTTTATGATCCGATAAAGAATCAAACCTATTTAAATGTTCCTGTTATTCTATATTTCCTTGAAAAAGGGGCTCAGCCTACAGGAACTGTTCATGATATTTCAAAGAAGGCGGGTGTTTTTATGGAACTTCGCCTTAATCACCAACCAAAATTCAATTAACGAAATATATATAAATTAAAGAGAGTGTGAATGATTTGTATAGAGTTTTGGATAATCTTTTCTTTGCTTTTTTTCTTTCTTCATAGAATTCCACTGAAAAACGCCCATTGACATGGAAATAGACTTTTATCGTGATAAAAGACGACATTATGTAGGAGAAAAAAAGCAAAGGGTTAATCTTTCCTTTATTTACTTATATTGATTGATATTAATTGAATAAACCTGGAGTTTTTATACTTCATTTGTTTAATTTATTCGTCCGTCTACACCCTTTTGTCTATATGTAAATTATATATGTAGTGCCAATCCAACATAAATCCTTAGTTTTTGTTTTTGATTTTAATAAATTGAAGTTTTAATTTCAATTCAATTTTTCAATTTATTATTATTTTTTTTTGTCTATTTTTCTATTGTATTTTTTATCTCAACATTTACATTCATATTGACAACAGTGTATCGAATAAATATAATCTGATCGTGGATAAATGAATCTATTTATCTCCGTCCTATCGATTTTATTTCATTCAAATAAACAAATAAAGGGTTCATTGGATGTGTTGTAAGTCTTTTTTTTTTTTAATGATTAAAATATAATAATGGATAACATAAAAGACAAGAGTTGGTCGACAAATAGTTTTTGATTATTTATATTTCTGAATCGTTCATTCTAAATCAATATTCTATAATTCAATAAATAAATCTATTTTATTTTTTTAAATGAATTGATTGCGCCGTACAATTCAATCTCTTTATTTATTGGGATTTCGATTATATCTATACATTCTAATTATTTTAGTTCGGGTTGCTAACTCAACGGTAGAGTACTCGGCTTTTAAGTGCGGCTAGCATCTTTTACACATTTGTATGAAGCAATGGATTCGTCTATACCATCGGTAGAGTTTGTAAGACCGCGACTGATCCTGAAAGGAATGACTGGAAAAAGCAGCATGTCGTATCAATAGAGAATTCTAAGAATATTTCATTCTTTAGGAATAGGGCCAAACCCCTGTTTAAATTGTTTGAATTCTTGGCTTGGAACAAAATAAAATCAATTAAAAAATTTTAAAAAGCAAAGAAATTCAAACTAAATTGAAAGTTGGGTCCAGTAAATAAATGGATAGAACCTAACTATAGCTATAGGTTCCAATTATAGGAAAGAAAATATAAAGTAACGAGCTCCTGTTCTTAATTTTTGAATGATTACCTGATCTAATTAGACGTTAAAACTATATTAGTGCTTGACGCGGGAAAGGCTTTTCCCATGAGTGTATTATCGATTTTTTATGAATCCTAACTATTAGTTATCTCTATTATGTGGCGGAGATAAATGTGTATGAAGAAGGCAGTATATTGATAAAGAAATTTTTTTTTTTCAAAATCAAAAGAGCGATTGGATTGCAAAAATAAAGGATTTCTAACCATCTGTTTATCCGAGAATAAACATAAACCAATTGGGTGAAAAAAGTGAGGACAGAGAGTCTGTTGATGAGTCGTACCTTTTTACGAGGTATCCATTTTTATTATTATTATTTTTTTTTTTATTCTTTAATCATTTATTAAAATAATACCTTGTTTTAACTCTATCGTACTAGGTATCATTTGATAACCCAATACATCCCATCGTATTTTCGGCTCAAATCTAATTCAAATGGCAGAATTTCAAGGATATTTAGAACTAGATAGATCTTGGAAACATGACCTTCTATACCCACTTATCTTTCGGGAGTACATTTATGCATTTGCTCGTGATCATGGTTTAAATAGATCAAATTTGTTGGAAAATGTGGGTTATGACAGTCAATATAGTTTACTGATTGTAAAACGTTTAATTACTCGAATGTATCAACAGAATCATTTGATTATTTCCTCTAATGATTCTAACCAAAATAAAGTTTTTGGGTTCAATAAAAATTTGTATTCTCAAATGATATCAGAGGGGTTTGCAGTTGTTGTGGAAATTCCATTTTCCCCACGATTAGTATCTTCTTTAACGGGTGCAGAAATCGTAAAGTATTATAATTTACGATCAATTCATTCAATATTTCCTTTTTTAGAGGACAAATTTACACGTTTAAATTATGTATCAGATGTACTAATACCCTACCCGATTCATCTGGAAATCTTAGTTCAAACCCTTCGCTACTGGGTAAAAGACGCCTCCTCTTTGTATTTATTAGGGCTTTTTCTTCACGAGTATTATAATTATAATTGGAATAGTCTTATTATTCCACATAAATATAAATTTCTAAAAAAATCGATTTCTATTTTTTCAAAAAGTAATCCAAGATTTTTCTTGTTCCTGTATAATTATCATGTTTGTGAATACGAATCCATCTTACTTTTTCTACGCAACAAATCTTCTCATTTACGATTAACAGCTTCCGGTGTCTTTTTTGAGCGAATATATTTCTATGGAAAAATAAAGCCTCCCGTAGAAGACGTCTTTGCTAATGATTTTCCGACTAGCCTATGGTTTCTCCAGGATCTCTTCATGCATTATGTTAGATATCAAGGAAAATCAATTCTGGCTTTAAAGGATACGCCTCTTGTGATAAATAAATGGAAATATTTCTTTGTCCATTTATGGCAATATCATTTTTATGTGTGGTCTCAACCAGGAAGGATGTATATAAACAAA